AATTACAACACACTACTATAAGATGCTCTATTTTTACATAGAAATGTGTTCGCTCAAGAAAGACTCCAGAGGATGTTGATCGTAAATAAGAAGATTGTTTACGAATAAATAGGAATAAATATTCGTATTCATATACATAAGAATTATATAGGAACCAAAGGAATTTTTTCTTTCTTTTTGAAAAGGCGTAAATGAATTTCTTTGAAGTAACGAGACTATTCAAATTATGATATTCGTGGAAAAGAAATCGCAATAAATGCAAAGAAGGAACATCCTTGATCCAGCATTGAAGTACTTGAACCAAGATTTCCAGATGTATGGGATGAGGTATTAGTAGATCTGACACATAATTCAAATGTAAAAATTTGTCCTCTAAAAAGGGAAATATTGAATGAATAGATCGTAAATTCTGATATTTTAGTATTTTTTTTTCTTCAGAAGATTCATAAAAAGATACTAATTGCGACGAGAATGGAATTTCCAGAATGACTCCAAAACCTTCTGATACCATTTGAGAAGAAAAATGAGAAGAAAAAAAATTCTTGTACTCCCAAAATTCTTTTTTGTTAGAATCATTAAACGAAGAAATAAAAAAATTCTGTTGATACATTTGAGTAATTAAACGTTTCACAAGTACTAAACTAGATTTATTGTCATAACCAATAATTTCCACGGGTTCGTAAAAAATCAAACTATTGAAGTTATGATCATGAGCAAGTGAGTAAATATACTCCTGAAAGAGTAGCGGATATAGGAAGTTTTGTTGCCGAAATCCATAAATTTTGCCATTTACGTACATTTATACTGATGAAAACAAAAAAGGGAGTCGCTTCTTGTGTTATTGTTATTAAATGATAACATAGTGCAATATGGTCAGAACGGCGTATGTGTATTGTATATTATATGTAGTATATTCTTTATACTTTTATACTATACTATACTAGAACTCTAAATAACACTGTAGTATATTAGTGTATTATTAGTATATACAGTAATATACAGTTACAGTATTACACTACAGTAATACAATTACATTAAATACAATTACATTACATTTTTTTTTAGATATCCTTTATTATAAATTATAAAATTATATACTTTAATTATATACTTTATTATTATTATATATTTAATATATATTATTATAATTATATTATTATTTTATTATTATATTTTATTTATTATTATATATTTATTATATATTATTATAATTATATTATTATTTTATTATTATATTTTATATTATATATATATTAATATATTATATTATTATTTTATTATTATATTTTATATTATTTATATTATATATATATTATTTATATATTATTATATATATATAAATATTTAATAATAAATATTTAATATTTTATAATATTAAATTATATTTTATTTATTATTTTATTTATTTTAAGATATTTTTTATATTTTTTATATTATATTATTATATTTTTTTATATTATTTTTATATTATATTATTATATAATTATATGTATATATACATATATATTAAATATTTATTATATATACATACTGTTATATTTATATTGATTGTGATGTAAATAATGTAATGGTAAAAAGATTATATAGATTATATAAAAGTTAATAGATTATATAAAAGTTAAGAACAAATAAAGAATATATACCCCGGAGACAGAGAGCCCAATCAACAGATCTTTTTTCTTTCCCTTTCTATACAATCGGATTTATTGTTAATATAACTAGAATAACAATAAAAGAAATAAAGAAAATCTAAAATAACAAGAAGAAAAATAAGGAAAAGGTATAAAATCTTTTATTTTCGCAACCCGATCGCTCTTTTGACCTTGGAATAATTTTTTTTTATCAGTATACTATTTCTTAGTACACATCTGTCTTAAATTTTAAATAAAGAATAATTAGGATTCAAGAAAAAAAAAGAATCAATGGTCCACTCACAATTAACAAGAGAACCTTTTCCCGCATCAGGCACTAATCTATTTTTAACGTCTAATTAGATCGGGTCTTCATTCAAATTAATTCAAATTAAGAAGATAAGCTCGTTACTTTTTCGTCTTACTCGAATTGGAGCCATAAGGCTCTATCCATTTATTCACTAGACCTAACTAGAATTCTTATGTTATATTATGAGTATTAAATTTTTTTATGATTATTTTATTTATTAAAATTATATTTCATATTTTTCATATTTAACGACATGCTCTTTTTTCCATTCATTACCTTTCAGGATCAGTCGCGTTCTTATAAACTCTACCAATAGTCTTGACGAATTCCTTCCTTCATCCAAATGTGTAAAAGATCATAGTCGCACTTAAAAGCCGAGTACTCTACCGTTGAGTTAGCAACCCGGATCTATATGATGTGTAGATATGATCAAAATAAAATAATAAAAAAAAAGAAAAATCAATGGAATTGAACTGCACAACTACATCAAAACATGGAACTAGGAAGAAAACAAATCTAAACAACAAAATATTAATAGGATCCGGTTCAAAAAACAAGAGATTCAAAATAGAATTGGCAAATCACCAAAATTTTTCCAATTTTTTATTTAGTGAAAATCCATTTTGTATAAAGTATAAAATACGGAAGAGGAAATCCAGCAAACCCATCCATTTTAATAAAATGAAGGAAAATGCTAATAGGGAGTGGAGATAAAAAGATCTATTTATCTACTAGATAATTATATCTGTTCGATACGCCATTGTCAATATGAATGGACTTTTTCTTTTTTATAAAAAATTAAATATTAATATTTAATTTTAATAATATTAAAATAATATTAATATAATAAATATAAAAATATAATTATAATAATAATATAATAATATATAATAATAAATATAATATAATTATAATTAAAATAAATTAAAATAATATATAATAATAAATATAATATAATTATAATTTTATAATTAAATAAAATATTGTATTGGATTAGCACAACACAAATGATAAATAAGAGATTTGAGCGTAAAAAATAAGGTAGATATAAAATATAGAAAACAAAATAAAAATATCAGGTTTCCTTAATCAAAAAATAAATAAAAATAAATAAAGGTACAATACAAATACAAGAAAAAAGATTACCCCCCCCCAACAGGGGGGGGTTCCACAACAAGAAAAAAAGAAATAAAATAAACTAAATTAAGTAAGAATAAGATAAGATAGAACAAGAAAAGACCAAACTTTGAATAAAGAATTACACAAGGATAGGTACTAAGGATAGGTACTAGCTTTTTCTATTCATGACTTTTATTCTGATCAAAATAAACTCGAAATTCTTTATTTAAAGAGTTCTGCCTTCCTTAAAATATTATGAACAGTTCCTGTGGGTTGAGCACCCTTTTCAAGGAAATATAGAATAGCAGGAACATTTAAATAAGTTTGATTATTTATCGGATCATAAAAACCCACTTTTAGAAGATCTCTTCCTTCTCTTCGGGATCGAACATCAATTGCAACGATTCGATAGATGGCTCATTGGGATAGATGTAGATAAAGGATGCCCCCCCTAGAAACGTATAGGAGGTTTTCGCCTCATACGGCTCAAGAAAAGATGATTCTAAATTCTATAATTCTATTCTATATACTATAATATTCTATAATTATACTATTTATATATTTATACTATATTTATACTATATTACTATATTATATTTATACTATATTATACTATTATACTATTTATACTATATTATACTATATTATATCTTTACAGAAAATCTTTACAGAAAAAAAAATCTCAGTCGTACTCCTAACTCAAGTTGGATAGTTTTAAAAGAGTTCGAAAGGAAATCTTTATAATTTATTGAGCTGTCTCTAACTTCTTTTTTTGTCTCCTTTAGGATCTATTTTTTTTTTTGCTCATTCTGATCCAATTGTTGAGACAAGTGAAAATAGTATTTACTTGTTCCGGAATTCGTTGTCTTTGCTTTACGATTTGTGAAATCTTTGGGTTTAGACATTACTTTGGTGATCCTTACTCCTTTTCAAAAAAGCAGCAACATACCTTTTTTTTTATATGGAAAAAAGAACAATCATACGAAAGATTTATTTCTTTGTGATACACTTTTGATCAAAACAGTTTTTAAATTTCGACAAATTTGACTTTTTTTTTTTTATTTCAAACTTGTTAAAATTTTAACCTCTCCATTTATATATTCTATTGATGATCTATTTACTAATGATCTATTTACAAAATTGGTCTAACTTATTGATTGTCACTAACCCTAGATTATTCTCCCGATAAATAAATCAATCGTTTTTACTCGAGCTCCACCATATGCTATACCATTAGTCTTTTTATTTACCAACCTAAGGCAAATGAAATTAGGTTCCTAGCAGGACAAACTATGTCGAGACAAGAGCATCTTCATTCCTATAGAAAATGATGGATGGCAAAATCCACAGCCAATCATGTCCTTCAAGTCGCACGTTGCTTTCTACCACATCGTTTCAAACGAAGTTTTACCATAACATCTCTCTCCCTTGATTTTTATTTTGAAGCGTATGCAATTGATTCAATATGGAATCATGAATAGTCATTGGCTGAACCGATATATAATAATTCACACTTACCTATCCATAGATAGATAAGTTTTTGTCCGAAAAGGATTTCACTTAAATTAACCCCATATTTTATCATATGAAGAAAATCACATGAAAAAAAATCTTTTATTTTTACTTTTATTCAAATATTCAAATGAAAAAGAAATCCCCATGAATGGCTAAAGATTTTCAGCTACTTAAACTAATCATAAAAACTATAACTATAGTAACTTTATACTAAACTAAATATTTCATTTCAATATTCAATAAAAAATATTAAATTAAATATTATATTATTAAATATTTTAATATTTCTTGAATTAAAAGAAAGATATGATTCTAAGAATCATTATTAAATTTCAGAATAAGGGATTGGATCACATTGTATCCAACGTTAAACAGAAAAATTTTTAATTCCTTAATTTGAATTTAAATTCTATTAAAATAGAGAAGAATCCCTCGTTTATGATGAATAACGACCTGGGACGGAAGGATTCGAACCTCCGAGTAACGGGACCAAAACCCGTTGCCTTACCGCTTGGCCACGCCCCATTTTTCTTTTTTTTCTAAGAAAACCTAAACTCAATATTGATTATTCGTCAATAACCAACCAAAATAAATATAGGACATGTTGTCCCTAGGATTCAACACATGTAGATATATAATAAAAAAGATTCATTGATCATTACATAAAATTCAATTAAGATATTGTATGAAAGTAGAATTCCTTATATTCTAAGTATTTTAATTTAACTTGATTATAGAATGTAAGGAAGTATTTTTGATTGAGGAGAGGTAAAAGAAAAAGAAGAATTTTTTTTATCTTTTATCCACCCTTTTTATTTTTATCTCATAAAAACAACTCAATCAAATCTGATAATTTATTATCATTTCAATTTCATTTTAAAGAACAAGAAAAAAATGTTTGTTATGTTTAATACTTTTAGTTTAATCTGTATCTGTCTTAATTCTAACCTTTATTCGAGTAGTTTTTTCTTCGCCAAATTACCCGAGGCTTATGCCTTTTTCAATCCAATCGTAGACGTTATGCCAGTTATCCCTGTACTCTTTTTTCTCTTAGCCTTTGTTTGGCAAGCTGCCGTAAGTTTTCGATAAAAAATGAATCTCTATTCAATTTATATTCGTGATTTATTCGATAAAAAAAGATGATATTTTGATTAAAAAAAAAAAATAAGATCGGATAAGTCTGACATTAGGAACCCTCGATTAAAAAAGCTAAATTCTGGTATTTTATATTGTATATTGAATTGAATTTTAATAAGGGAGCGATGATTTTTGATCAGCTTATTTCTTCCTTTGTTCTAACCTTCTCTTTCTAAGATCCCATACAATATCTAATTATAGATATGACAATAAATTTTTGTTAACGAAAAAATCCGAATCTTATTACATTAGTATTACATTAGAAAGAAATTTGTGAAAATGAATTTTAAAAACTTACTTTTTTAATCTTTAGAGTGCCATATCAAAATAATGTAAATATATTAATGTATAGCGTGTGTCGTAAAATAGGTGATCTATTTCCTTTTTTAAATAAATGATATTATTTATCTTGGAGATTGTGTAATGCTTACTCTTAAACTCTTCGTTTACACAGTAGTAATATTCTTTGTTTCTCTCTTCATCTTCGGATTCTTATCTAATGATCCGGGACGTAATCCTGGGCGCGAGGAATAAAAAAAGAGATGAGATTCGTTTTTAGTTTTTCATAGGTAAATCTATCAATAAATGGAATAGATACTAGATAAAGAAAGATAAAAATTTCATAAAAATAAAAGAAAATTAATAATAAAAAATTCTTCAAAATTATAAAAATTCAAGTGATCGGGTGGGTCGGAGAGAGGGGGATTCGAACCCCCGGTGCGAAAAATTCGTACAACGGATTAGCAATCCGACGCTTTAGTCCACTCAGCCACCTCTCCCCATTCAAAAATTAAAGTTTATCGTGTGATGTGACACGTGAAGCCAAGATTGAGAAAAATTTGTATTTTCCTTCTTTTTTATTAATTATAAGATTAATTATAAGATTAAGTAATCTAAAAAAAAAAGTAATGTAATCATTGAAAAGTAATGTAATCATTGTATATAAGAATATAATTAAGAATATAATAAGAATATATACTTCACTTCTTTCATTTTAAATGAAATTCGAACAATAACAATAGATAAAAATCTAATAACTAAAATATAGAAAAAGTGTAATAAAAACACATAAAAAAATGGATATGGATAAAGTGTCAGATATCCACGAATTTGATCAGTAATTAAAATTAAATTTTTATAATGAGTCGAAACAGATTTCTACATAATAGAAAGAATACTTTATTTCTTATTTCTTTGATTTTGTACAAAGGGTTCGTTTACCCGGCCTGGTTAAGTACTGGCCGGGCCAGTACTTCTTTTGTTCCAACGAACAAAACAATTTTTGTTTTTATATTAAATCAAAATTCTTATCGAAACAAGAAGAGATATTTTGATTCCCATTATTAGTTATTAGAAATAGTGTTAGATTCTAATATATGGATTTATATAGATTATCTTAGAAATTCTCTAAATTATCTATAATCCAGTAAATTATCTTAAATTATCTATAATCCAGATTAATATATATTAATATTATTAATTTTAATTTATATTTATTAATATTATTAATATTTATTATCTTAATCTTATTTCTATATCTATTTTTATATACTATTTTATATACTATTACTATATTATACTATATATATTTATACTATCTATATTTCTATCTATTTCTACATACTATATATATTTATATTCTATAATTCTATATATCTATATATATTATAATATATTATATATTTATATTCTTTATATTCATATTCTATATATAATATATACATTAACATTATTTATTATTTATATATTTAATATATTTACTATATATAATATATACATTAACATTAT